AATGATAGATGAATCAAAAATTGCAATTGAACTTATTCTTTCAATTGGTATTTTTGTATATCTTCCTGTTTTAGGAAAATGGAAACTTAGGTAAATGCTTTAGAAACATATGCATATGTATAAAAATACCAGATTTCATTTAGCCCCTTCATGCTTACTATAACCAGTTATTTCGGTTTTCTACTAGTGGCTTTAACTATAACTTCAGCTCTATTTATTGGTCTGAGCAAGATACGACTTATTTAAAATTTCTATTTGAAAGAAACAATTTAGAAAGGAAATCCTTCTGTGAGATTCTGTGTATTCTAGAGTTACTTACTATGTCAATTGTCAATTCTTGGTCATTGAGATTCCCATCAATTCGGATTAATATTTAGGTATAAATATTACTGCTTTTTTTCTCCTTTTCAAAAAAAATTGAAATGATTGAAGTTTTTCTATTTGGAATCGTGTTAGGCCTAATTCCTATTACTTTGGCTGGATTATTCGTAACTGCATATTTACAATACAGGCGTGGCGATCAGTTGGACCTTTGATTAATTCAGATTTGATTGGCTTCCTCCTTTCTTTAATCCACAGGAGGTCAAATTCTAATTGTTGTGCAAGCGACTGAATTCATTTCAGTTTAATTGAATCCATGAAGACAAAAGCACGCTCTGTAGGATTTGAACCTACGACATCGGGTTTTGGAGACCCACGTTCTACCGAACTGAACTAAGAGCGCTTTCTTATCAGAATAGAAAAGAATGTAAAGAAAAGATTCTTTTTTTAAAACGAATCCATTTTCATTTTATATGCATATATTCTATAGTTTCATAAAAATGAACGATTTCGCGCAACGCAATTTGAACCAATCTCGGTTGATTCCTCGTTACTGCTCAAAGGGGCAGTAATAGGTAGGGATGACAGGATTTGAACCCGTGACATTTTGTACCCAAAACAAACGCGCTACCAAGCTGCGCCACATCCCTTCAATTGTTCTACAGTGTAATTGTAGAGAATTCCTGTCTTGTTTTCCATATCCCTATTTCCTGCATTGAGAAATACAGTTTTCTGCCCATTTCGTCTTTTTTTGGACTCATTTAACATATTTTAACATATAATAATAAGAAAAGGAAATCTTACGGATCGTTGTACATTTCAATTGGAATTAGGGATTCCGTGTACAACTCGAAGTGGCCCTTAATTAACTACATATGCATCTGATCATATATGCATTATCTTTATGTATTAAAAAAAGGAGGTTTTTCAATGCGAGATCTAAAAACATATCTCTCCGTGGCCCCAGTACTAAGTACGCTATGGTTCGGGGCTTTAGCAGGTCTATTGATAGAGATTAATCGTTTTTTCCCAGATGCGTTGACATTCCCCTTTTTTTCATTCTAGCTATTAACACGGGAAGGAATGAAGAAGATTAGAAATAAAATCAAATATCTGTGACTAATCCCCCCTTTTCTCTTTTTTCCCTTTTTTCTAATTTTTAGAATAAGGGACGAAAGAGAAAGAATAAAAGTGGATTCAACGTCTGCGAGACTCAGGTTCAAATTCGAATTAAACGTGGGAATAGAGTAGAAAAGTCGGGGTCTAGGGCAAGAATACAAGATCTTTAACTGCCCCTCGGGATTAAATTTAAATAGAGTTTTGAACTCATTATCATTGTCTTACTTATTATTTACTATATTTACTATGACTTTGGGCTTTGCTTTGATTTAATTGATTTTTCTCTTTTTCTTTTAGAGTTGGATTTCAAGTTAATAACTTCTATTTTTTCCTTCCTTTCTTTTTCTTCGTTTCGAATTAAAATAGAAGAGTTGAGTAAATCAAAAATTCAAAGGAGGTTCATGGCCAAGAAGAAAGATGCGCGGGTAACGGTAATTTTGGAATGTACCAGTTGTATACAAAACGGTCTTAAGAAGGTATCAACGGGTATTTCCAGATATATTACTCAAAAGAACCGGCACAATACGCCCAATCGATTAGAATTGAGAAAATTCTGTCCCTATTGTTACAAACATACGATTCATGGGGAAATAAAGAAATAGATTGAACCAAGTATGTCTTATCCTTGAAAGGGGAAAAATGACATTATATAGAACACATTGAAATATAAATAGAAGATATTGCATTTAAATAAAAAGAATCCTATTTGGAGTTAAATTGGAGTTAAAATGACAATTAAGAAATAGGATTTTCGGGATAAGAAATAAACTAAACAAACAAACCATGGATAAATCCAAGCGACCCTTTCTTAAATCCAAGCGATCTTTTCGTAGGCGTTTGCCCCCGATTCAATCGGGGGATCGAATTGATTATAGAAACATGAGTTTAATTAGTCGATTTATTAGTGAACAGGGAAAAATATTATCTAGACGAGTGAATAGATTGACCTTGAAACAACAACGATTAATTACTATTGCTATAAAACAAGCTCGTATTTTATCTTTGTTACCTTTTCTCAATAATGAGAAACAATTTGAAAGAATTGAGTCGACGACTAGAACTACTGGTCTTAGAACCAGAAATAAATAGGCTTGTTTTTTGTTCACTTCAATCAGAATTCCAATCCGAACTCAAAGATGGATTGGTGTTTTATTTGACAAATCTTAGAATCCAGACTTTTGTGTCGTAAAAAAAAACGAATCGGAAAAAAAGATTTTTTTATTGAACGTGTTCATTCATTTTGACTACTTTAAGCGCATTTCTCAGAGTAATTTTGACTCCAACTCCACCCTCCCGGAGTTCATTCTCCGGGGAACCCCATTTAAATTATTTCGGTGTATTCTTTCCAATCCACTTTTTCTCTGATTTCGTTGGAAATCATATAAAGACAATTCCTATTTGATATAGCTATTTGGGCCAGTATTTTACGATTAAGAAGCAACTGCCTCTTATATAGATCATGTATTAATTTACTATAACTATAGGATACTCCCTTTTCTCGAATTACTGCGTTTATCCGAGTGATCCACAAACGACGAAAATTTCTCTTTTGCTTATCCCTATCCCGATGAGCCGAAACCAAAGCTCTTATTTTCTGTTGAGTAATAGTTCGAGTAAGTCTTGAATGAGACCCTCGAAAACTTGATGCAAATAAACGAATTTTTGTTCTACGTTTCCGAGCTATATATCCGCGTTTAACTCTAGTCATTGAATAAATAAAATTTTGACAAATAACTAATTGATTTTTTTCTTTCAGTTATTATTTTTTCCGTCCTGGACTATTAATAACTAATAACCAAACGGATTTTTCCAATGTATAAAATAAAAATTCCAATGGCTTTGGCTTCTATAACCTTCCCGACCACGATTTTTTCGTATTTTACTGCGAAATATGAAAGAAATAACAAATTTTCTTTTACTAGGTGTCAAAAATCTAGTCAAAAAAAAGAAATAGAAATTAAATGAATAAAGAAATTGTGGGTTTCCTCGTTTCTATGGTTACTTCTTAAACGGTGAGGTCTTCTCTATACACCGGAGCCTTTGGCTTCATTTAATATTTCATGAATGTTCTTGGTAACTTGTATAGTTCACACCACACTCTTTGGCTCTACCCATGAATTATCCAGTAATAGGTCTTTCACAAAGAGACCCACCTATACAGTAACGGTATTTAATTATGAAAGTTAGCTGGGTAGCTGACCCTCGTAGTCCGTTCTTGACCGAGCGAGAACTTCATTTTTCTGCTTTTTTTTTTGAATTTCAATAAGATTTTTCCGCTTAATGGATAACCATTTGCTACCAATGGAGAATTGTTTCTCATCTTAAATTCAGGTGATTGGATTTGCACCAATGGAAACCATAAACTTTATACACAATAGAAGGATAGATTTGCTTATTTTTAGATAGTGAATGGAGTCCCTTCTTCCATTCTATCCTATTCATCCTATTCACTGGTACTGATCATTCATACTGGAAGCGGTTTTCTTGCCTTTTTTGTGTCAGCTCATGATCTAAACGAGTCGCACATACACCCTAGTACATGTTCCTCGACGCTGAGGACATCCCCGAAGAGCGGGGGATTTCGTGACATTTCGAATGGGCTGTCTTGTATTTCTAATAAGTTGTTTAATAGTTGGCATGTTGAGTCATATACATAATGGGCTGGTTTAGATTGATCCTAACCGGATTTTTTTATTTAATATTTATATAGTCAACTCGTAGATAAAATCCCAAATCACGGATTTGCACAAAATCCATTTTTTTCATTCAACTGCTACAAGATCAACAATTCCATAAGCTTGGGCTTCTGTTGCTGACATAAAAACATCTCTTTCCATGTCTTCAGATACAACCCATAAAGGTTTGCCCGTCCTTTGTACATAAACCTTTGTGAGGGTTTCGCGCAGTTTCAGCAGTTCTTCCGCTTCCAGGATAAATTCTCCCGTTTGTGCTTCATAAAAAGAACTAGCAGGTTGATGGATCATTACCCTGATAATAGTTCTATCTGGTGTGATGAAAGAAACAGAAAAGAAAGATAAAGAATAATAGGAAAAAGGATAGAATTGAACAACCGTACGGGCATTATCTTTTATGCATTGCATACGGCTCTATAATCAAATTGACCCCCATTTTCCCATTCAAGAAAGATAAAAATAGAATCTATCAACCCCGGATGGCTAAATGATCAAAATGCCACCCTTCTTTTTTTTCGGAGAAGTTCAAAAATACTATGATGGCTCCGCTGCTTTCTATTTAAAAATGGATTCTTTTTTTTGTCTTTGATTCAGCAATCCCAAAGTTTCTTTTTGAGCCAACCAAAAAAGAAAAATTTGGTTTTTTCGCACTCTTTTTTTATAACTTAAATATTGTTAAGAGCCCGTCGGTGTGAAAACAAACAAGTTTGTGACGCTGAATTGGACTTCCGATAGATAAGAGAAAGTCGGAAATATCTTTTATCTCATACTACTCTCTCGATACATAATCAAATCTTTTGAAAAAAAAAAAATAAAAAAAAATTTCATATCGAATTCGAGGTGCCATGCTATTATTACTTAATATTCATATGGCGAAGGCATAGTTTTCTTTTTTCTCTCAAATAAAAAAACTTCATTGGCGCCAAGCGTGAGGGAATGCTAGACGTTTGGTAATTTCTCCTCCAACCAGAATAAAAGATCCCATTGACGCGGCCAATCCCATGCATATTGTATGGACTTCTGGTCGTACAAATTGCATAGTATCATAAATGGCTACTCCGGGTATTACCCATCCGCCAGGGGAGTTTATAAACAAATAAAGATCCTTGGTCTCATCCTCGATACTGAGATATACCATAAGACCAATAAGTTGATTCGAGATCTCGCTATCAACTTCTTGGCCTAAAAAAAGTAATCTTTCTCGATAAAGTCGGTTGAGTAGGGTCAAATTGTATCCCTTAGGAACCGTACATGCACCTTTTGCTGCATACGGTTCAAAAAAATTGCGAAGAAAAGAATCAATGTATAGATTCCAGTCCTCTTTCTTTTTTGAGTTTTTCTAACTTTTTAATGAAAGGGCTTTTTCTTCGATTTTTCAATAAAGATGCATTTTTTTTTCTTCTTTTATAATAGAAAAAAAGGGGTAAATAAACTTATCGAATTAACTTCTCATTGATGTATTCTTTCATCGAAATTAAATCCAAATCACGATGATATTTTCTTGTTCCTGAATGGGCCTCTTTCATCTTTATTAGGTTTATGCTCTACTCCGGGTAAAGATCCGCCCGATTTTGATTTGCACATATAGGACAAATCTTCCCATCACCATTTCTTGTTGTTATGACTTTACAAATAATCATTTATGATACACGTAGTAATCATAGATATATTACCAATTGGGTTTTTCTAAACGGAGTCTGGATACTTCATTTTTTTGTCCAGCCAAAGCCAACCATAAATTAGTCTAATTGATAGAATTCTATAAATTCCCCCAAATAATGCATTTAATTGCAGTTCACGCTCCAATTTTTGGATGATTCCATTTCTCTTTCTTGGGCGAAACAGAGGATATCTCGGTCGGGGGAGAGAACGGGGAAATCCCATATGACCCAATATATCTGACAAGTCGCACTATACGTCAACCCAAGATGCATCTTCCTCTCCAGGACTTCGGAAAGGTACTTTTGGAACACCAATAGGCATGGATTGAAAGAAAAAAGGAATTAAATACTATATTTCACTTTGATGTGGAAACGTAACAATATGGTTTTATTGTCTTTATAATATTGACTTTATCATATTTATTTTATCCATAGATTAGAAAAATTTAGAAAGAAAGACAAAATAAATAAAGGAACGTTTTTTCGAATAGATCTTTCTAATGATAAATGAAGGATGGACACATTTACTCATAGAAAATGGTATCAATCCACCATTGCATATTGGTACTTATCGAGTATAGAATAAATCTGCTTCTCTTTGTTCTTACGAACAGAATTCTTCCATTATTACGAATAGAATATAGAATCATAACCCTTGTTAGGAAAAAATCTACTGAACAGGGGAAGTCTATAGGATAGTCATAGTATAACCTTTCCAATGCAATAAAGTTACGTAGTGTCTATTTTTCTTCGATAAAGGGGTATTTTCCATGGGTTTGCCTTGGTATCGTGTTCATACTGTTGTATTGAATGATCCCGGCCGGTTGCTTTCCGTTCATATAATGCATACAGCTCTGGTTGCTGGTTGGGCGGGCTCGATGGCTCTGTATGAATTAGCAGTTTTTGATCCTTCTGACCCTATTCTTGATCCAATGTGGAGACAGGGTATGTTCGTTATACCCTTCATGACTCGTTTAGGAATAACTAATTCATGGGGGGGTTGGAGTATCACAGGAGGAACTGTAACGAATCCGGGGATTTGGAGTTACGAAGGTGTAGCTGGGGCACATATTGTGTTTTCTGGCTTATGCTTTTTGGCAGCTATCTGGCATTGGGTCTATTGGGATCTAGAAATATTTTCTGATGAACGTACAGGAAAACCCTCTTTGGATTTGCCCAAGATCTTTGGCATTCATTTATTTCTCTCCGGGGTGGCTTGCTTTGGTTTTGGTGCATTTCATGTAACAGGTCTGTACGGTCCTGGAATATGGGTGTCCGATCCTTATGGACTAACGGGAAGAGTACAGCCTATAAATCCGTCGTGGGGCGTGGAAGGTTTTGATCCTTTTATTCCAGGAGGAATAGCTTCTCATCATATTGCAGCAGGTACACTGGGCATATTAGCGGGTCTATTCCATCTTAGCGTTCGACCGCCACAACGTCTATACAAAGGATTACGTATGGGAAATATTGAAACCGTACTCTCCAGTAGTATCGCGGCTGTCTTTTTTGCAGCTTTTGTTGTTGCTGGAACTATGTGGTATGGTTCAGCAACTACTCCCATCGAATTGTTTGGTCCCACTCGTTATCAATGGGATCAGGGTTATTTCCAGCAAGAGATATATCGAAGAGTTAGCGCCGGGCTAGCCGAAAATCAAAGTTTAGCAGAAGCCTGGTCTAAAATTCCTGAAAAATTAGCTTTTTAT